TCCCCCCCCCCTGAATGAAGAAGTAGTGGGCCCCCCTTCCCGCGTATGCGCCTTTATTTAGATTCTTTCTATTTTTGAATTCTTTATGCAACGGTCTAAAAAAATATCTCTGGCAAAACAAAACGCAATTCGTCGAAGGGTCTTTCTTTCAATCCAAATAATAGAACAAAGAAACCACTCAAAAATGAAAGTTAGATAAAGAAGTTTCAGTAAGAACTAGCACTAGACTTCTTCCCCCCTTTCTACTTTTCCTCTCTCCTTTTGTTTGTGCTTCTACCCGGGCTTTTCATTCTGTAGAGACCCGAGGAATTTTTATAATAATTTTTGTAGAAAGGTGAGGCGGCATACGTAAACAAAAATCCAGGATGACGACTTTCAAAAAACGAGTAAGGGACGGGGAGGCCCTCGAAACCAAACGAGACTAAAAGGAACATGGGAATTAGCACCATTCCTATGATTTGTCTCGAAAAGCCAACGGGCAGCCCTCTCTCTCTTTTTGGGGGGAAGTATCCCAATTCTTTTTTACAGGCCTGCCGCCTCCCTTGGTTCTTGGGGAAGCGTGGTAGGGGAAGGTAGGGGCTGTCGCTGCCTGATAGAGGCAGAAGCCGGGGCCACGGGAGCTATCTACGTGGAGTGTGTCGATTGAAAGAGGAGGGGAGACAACTCAAATGCCAGCGCAAAAATAGAAAGAGTCGTGCCGTTCAAAATGGAATTTTTCTAAGATCCATTGCTCGATTTTGCATGCTCTGCTCCCAAAATGCGGAGATACTTTCGAGGGGTCCAGAAAGTCATGGGAGAGGCAGGCTAAGTGAAATAATATACAGGTCTTACTATATAATCTTATGAATCACGCACGGCACACTTTCTATATCTCCTCCGTCTACAAGGCGAACAGCTTAGCTTACAGTACAGCGTGTTCGCCACCACACCGGCTGGCTGGTGCATTGGCCTTACCATAATAGGGCCGAGACGAGAAGTATGACCCTTCAATTAGAACGCCCCATATCTCGTGACACGCGGAGCGTGGCATTTCCTTTTATAAAGTCCGTATAACTTCTAACCAAAAGATTCATTCTTTATAAATCAACAAGTACCATTCAAAGAGTGCATTGCCTCTTTGAGTGAAGAAGAGAAGGACTTTGTATAGAAACCATGGAGCCGTGTTCGTCGCCCTACTAGGCTCACCATTATTTCATTTCATTCTTTTTACGTACGGCCAAAGAACATATACATGGAGCTATGTCGACTTACGTGAGTCTTGTTGACCAAATGATCAGGTATACCACGCCACGTATCATCCTCTATAGAAAGGGAGGAGAGATAAAAAAAAAAAGATATAGTGATCGTGCCGTAAGACCTTGTTCGTTTCTACTTGACGTTATTTTCCTCGGGTTTTATTACATAAGGTAGCTTGCTTACTTAGCGCTTGCGCTAAGGTTGGCAGAGTGATTAAAAAAAACCTTTCCCTTATTAGCCGGAGTACAAGTGTACTCCTTGATCTTTAGTAAAGACGGATTAAGCCAAAAAAGGTTTTTTTTTTCGAAAAGTCTCAACGTCCTCGTTGAGAGTCGCTCTGCGAGACGTCCAGTAGTCTCTGACTTGGTCTTCGAATCGTAATCGTAAGTTTCAGCCCGTTCCGCCTCGCTCTCAGGTTGGCCCTTCTACTTGACTAAGTAGTATTCCGCTCGTGCAGTGGGTGTATGGGCTAGCCCATGGTGCGGTCAGCTATGATATACTCAACTTCTTCTTTAGTAAGTTTATATAAAACATCCGGTGGTGCCCTCGTGGGTCCTCTCTGGGGCGATCTGGTCTAATCGAAGTCAACTGACTCACATCACATGGAATACGGGGTGAGTTTTCACCGAGCTGATCGCTTGAGTCTATAGGCTACCCCTCCTATCCGCTTCTCTACTCTACAAGGTCTACTTTCTTCTTCCTTCAGACCGGGCCAAGCCATTAGGTTGTTTAAGTAGGTTGGGCTAAGTCGTTGCGCTCCTGCCACCTCTTGGCAAAGTAGGCTGATGGGCAAGCCCCCTCCTGCCGCAATGGTGTGGGGCGTCAGAGGCTGTTGCTCCGTGGCCAACTCGAAGGGGCTGAAGTTCGACGCAGAGCTTTTTGGTTGTTAAGTTATAGCAGCACTGAGCAACATCCAACAGCTCCAGTCCTTCTGGTTTGCACTAAAGTGCCTTAAGTAGCCCCCGAAGAGTCCTTTAATTCTCTCCGTCTGAGCTTTCAAAGAGATACCTACCATAGGTATCTTACCATCTGATACCGACAGTCGTCTTCTAACATTACCGACCTTTAAATATCGGGTTTTCATCAATTTCACATAACATAAAAAAAGCGCTTTTCATCATCAGAAACAACCCGGTTTCCGAGACCCCTTTTGCATTGCATTACCATAACGAAAATAAAAAAAAAAGATAGATAAATTTCTCTTGTGATTCGGACTGAACCTTTCTCGGTGGAAGAAAGGAATAGCGATGGATTTCTATGGAGCATCCAGGAACAAGAAGATTCAATCGGACGGCGAATTCTTACGTGGTCCAAGGAAATCAAAGGTCCGCTTCCACGATTTCATCTATATCGAATCTTAATATCAGAATAGCTTATATAGTCATGATTCACCACTGCACTTACTTTTGATTGATTTCTCATTTTTCGGATCTGATTGGAACCGATGACTTACGCCTATTTCTTAGGGCGTTTAAAGAGCGTGACTCTACCGCTTAGTTAAAAGGGTCCATTTGATTCAATTCATGAATTAGCCCACTATGAGTTTACTGCATTTTCATTTATAAATAAATTCTTATATATTTTTTTTATGATAATAATTTATAATATAGTATATCATTCGTGTCTCTGTTACAACACGGCGAAACAAAATGGTTCGAATGTGAGAAAAAATAAAAAAAAAAAAATTTTGAGGCTGTACACCCTGGGATTGTAGTTCAATCGGTCAGAGCACCGCCCTGTCAAGGCGGAAGCTGCGGGTTCGAGCCCCGTCAGTCCCGACCTAGGATCCGCTGAATCGATCAATTCATCTCTCCGGGCAAAGAGTAGGATATAATTCCCAGCAGGAGGATCCTTCTTTTGTTTCGCATTTCTCATCGGACAAATCAAGTCAAGGAATAAAAATGAGAATAACTAGTACCGATTGATGGGGGAGAGTTACTATTACACAAGAAGACTGATAAGATCTATTAAATATCTATATAATGCTTTTAACGTTCTTTCAGAACCTTAGCGCAAGCACTAAGTAAGCAAGCTCCCTTTACTTGCCGGGTATCCCCCTTTCTATAGGACGAGCCATGGGAACCCATGAGATTGATTGAACAAGCCTTAAAAGCGAAGAAGAATCATCGAACTGGAACGAAACGCAAGTACTAGAACTCTTGAACTAGAGGAAGGCTCGAGGAGCTTAGTGTGAAACGCTAAGGGTCGACACCTTCGGTGCCTTTACTCTAACAAGTAAGCAAGTAAACTACACTACGCTTTGTCTTATATATAAGTAATAAGGGGGTGCCCGAGGGGCTTTCTTTGTGAGTCCTTAAGATCGCCGAAGGGCATTCTAAGTCGCTGTCAAAGGAAAGGACTGGAAAGCCTTTGTCTCTCTTGCGGCTCCTCTTCCTGGGCTCCCTGCTCTATACTTTTTCATGTCCCACCACCTGACGAGCCTGAATCACATGCCTGAGAAGGACCCCTAGAACCCGTCTTTTCTTCATTTGGCCAAGGTGAATGTGTGGCATGAGCCCGCAGCTCACCCTCTCGATTGAGATCTATTCCCCTCTTTGACTGGAAATGCTTCATTGACTGATCCACTGATCTACGACCATTCCGGAATAAAAACCCAGATCTACGACCACATTGAATCTAGTCTTTATGAAGGAAAGTCTTTACTATTTAATAAAAAAGAAGGAAATCTCTAGTTTCACGTAGCACATGTACTCCACTCCCCCCATTACTAGTTCTAATCGCAGGCCTTCCAATGGTAGAATGGGCAAATCTACGAACTCTCGAAAGAGCATGGAACAGAAGACAGGCCTTCCCTCTTTCTTGACATTGAGATTTGCGAGATTGTAGCCCGAAAGCTTCTTTCTTTGATTAGCTGACCGGAATCTTGGACTGCAATCCTTTCTCAATATTGAAATTATAAGGCTAGGTTGTTTACTGACTGATCTCTGTTCGAAGCCGACCTAAAATTTTACTTTGTTGAATGCATAGTCCTTTTTATTTTGAAGTCCAGGCTACCGCATTCCGAAGCAATGGAAAGACAGAACTTCAACTTATTGATTGAGCTATACCTCGTGCAAATGGATAATCCCTTTGGTGCGTGGTCCGGGGACACTACTTTTCCTTTTGTCGTAGCTTAGAGACTTATAGCCTTTAGTCCATCTGCCCGTCGCTTACTCTATAGAAGTAGGACGTGGGTTCAGCTCTAGATATAATAAAAAAAATGGAGTACGTGTGGGTGAAGTCTCTCCTTCTTTTTTTGTTGGATTGAAAGGCTAGCCTACCCTTTATTATTAGTTAAGGAGTCGCTTATCCTCGTTCCGCTGAGGAACTGCCCTAAGACAAAGATAAGGCACTGGAAGTGTTCAAAGCGGATTCTTGATTTAGCTTTAGTGGATCCGCGATAGGTCCTGTCCTTATAGGGGCTCCAGCAGAAAGGCTCCTAGGCGCGGATCAATCTCTACTTCTAGTAAATCTGTAATGGAGGACGGGAAAGTCTAAGACCTTCTCGCACTGGGGCCCAGCCTGACCATTTGAGCTGAAAGTCAAGCAGGGACCCTTTTTAACTAGCACAAAACGGATTCCGAGGGTATTGGTTAGGCCTGCCCGGATAGCATGCCTTCGTACTTCTCAATGGAGTAGAAGGACCGCACCCCAACAAAGACATTTATCAATTCTCCCGGCTTCTGCCTCTATCAGGCAGAAAGATTCCTTCTAGCGCTGGTTGAGCTACTTCCACTCCTCTTCCAATTTGAGTTACCTCCTCCGTTTAGTTTGAAACCGAAAGGCATAGAAGCTATCTAGAGAGCTACCGAGGGGCAAGCCAATGCTTTAGAGCTCTTTAGCTGCCTCTGCACCAATTCTTCTTCCGGTTGGAAAACTATACCTCTTCTTTCGTCTTGCGATTGGATGAACCAGCAAGTGGCCTATTTTTGTTTTTCATGCATTGACCTCGGTCTCGTAAACACATATCTACTGCTTGCTGCCCTTGAAAGTCCCAAAACAGCCTATTTTAGACCCGGTGCGCCGAGAGTTATCGTTAAATCCAATGGCAAGATCCCGCTGCTGCCCCGGTCTGTCATATGTTGGGATCGCCTGCCCGAAAGGCCTAGATCTGAGTCTCCTCTTCTGTTTCTGTTTTAGAGAGATAAACCCCCTTTACTTTACTAAGTCTAGTGCCTCTGTTCCTTGGGCCCTATCATCAATAGTAAGCTAATCCAGTTATGCAGGTGTTCCACAGCTCTCATTTGAATCATTTGCCCGGAAAAGAGCTAGATCTTAAAAGTCTCGCATATACCGGGAAAGATAGGTTACGAAGTAAAGGCAGAAACTCCGGTTGCTTTGAGCTCCGGATCAAACCGACGGGCAGAGAGCGAGTTCGCGAGTCGAACTCGCTCTCTTGCCACGCCTTTCACTCACTCGCTTGAGTCGGACTTCAATCACTCCTTTTGTTTGGAGGATCATTCGTTCTTCACTCTCTTTATATTACCCGCAGGGAGCGCAGCAACCAAGGTGCATATTCTCATATAGAAACAAGCGAAGCGTAGCGATTCGTACTACCGGAAAAGTTTCGCTAACCGGCAGGCAATAGAGTCCGCCGATATGCGCAAGCAAGCGTAGCGAATCACATAGATAAGCCCCTACCTGCGCGCGGATAGATAGGGCGAGCGAAGCGCGAAGAGGATGGATGTCTGAGCGGTTGAAAGAGTCGGTCTTGAAAACCGAAGTATTGATAGGAATACCGGGGGTTCGAATCCCTCTCCATCCGCGAAGTCATAAGTTATCTCTTGCGCTATCCATAGATAAGAACGAATCGGATCGACTCGACTGAATGAGTAGCTTGTGTTTTGATGTAGACGGAGGTTCTTGTGTTATGATTTAGTTAGGACTTTGTCTCCCTTTCGTTATCTTCCGCTCCCGGTTGGGTAAGGGCCGGGTGGATTACCTTTGGGAGCTAAGTCGAAGATCTCGGTGGTCTTGTGAGTGGTTGATAAACTACGATTGCTGTTTTCTTTAGGAAGTCCCATAGCTGTGAGGCTTAACAGACAAAGAAAAGGGTGGATACTTCCGGGTAGAAGGTGACGACCCTAATGAATCGACTATGAAGGCGGCTGTTAGCTACATCAGCCCTCAAATTCCTTCATCGTCCACCCTGGCACATTTAGGTTTTGATCTTCGGCCATCCGACCTTTTTTTTCTTATATATTTCCGGGATGAAGATTTGATCCGTCCTATCCACATAGAAAGCTTACCATACACCACTTCGAATGGTTATTTCCCCCTTACTTAACATAGGCCGATTCACATCGTTTTTATAGGCAAATATAGGCAAACTCCGCAGTTGGAAGAACTTATTCCCACTTGCTCGGTCTCCCTTGCACTAAGCTCTTCAGCAAGTCTTCCAGTAAACCGACGACTGGAGTCTGGCCGTTTTAATAAGGCGAGATAGATTTGAACCCTCGTGATCGAGCTTATGATTGTAAAGAACGCGGAGCCATAGTCAAACGATCCAAACCAGGTTGAGAGCGTCGAAGCTTTCTTTCTGAACCTGAAGCACTCACTTCTACTCCTGTCCTGCTGTGGAAGCAGTGGCCGGAAGCTTCACTGTGGAGGCAGGCGGTCTGATAGAGCTGATTAGATCCACAACCGAGATGGAGCCATCCCGGGAACCCAGAAGCGAAGCTATCCCTCCACACACAAGAATCCATCTCAGGATTAGAACCTGCAATACAATAACCATGGGGGTCACTGAAGCTGCTGAATCGCCCTCTGAGAAGGAAGAAAAACATTTTAGCCTTCCCTTCCACTTGATGAGAAACTTAAGGTAAGGCATGAGCATCTCCTCCGTTTTTGCATAGCGTGCACTCTCTTTATTCGACAATGAGCATCCACCTTTCGTCTGTAACGTGCATTTTTTGTTTTGCTTTAATGGATCCTCGAACTTGAGTGAAAGCCAATGCGTTTTCCGAAAGGGGGTATTGAAAAAAAAGGCCTACCCCTTGGCAGGAGATGTTGAAGTTGCGCATGAAGTAGTCTCTATCTCCCGGTCGGAGACAAGGGATGGATGTCGCTAGGCTAGGTCAACTCTATCATTGGTTTTATTATCCCTATAACGATCACTAAATAAAGATATGTGCTACTACTATCCCGATGCAGCGAAGCTAGGTGGTGCTATTATGGCGGGGGAAGGGTCTACTTCTGCTCCGAATGCTTTTGGTGGCGGGTCTTTCTATTACCGATATGGACCTCACTAACGGGTCTCGTTCTGTACCTAGGTATAGATCTATATCACTAAGGTCAGTATATGAATCTGCTGCGTCTTTTATCTCAGGTGTTGGATCACCTACTAACTCCTGCTGGCTCCAATGCCTCATCATCCTCAGACTTATCCTGGCGTATGCTAGAGTAATCTACATTCACATTTGCAGATTCCATGGCTGCCCTAGTACTTTCCCGTTGGTCAAGTTGCTTTGCTCCTTTTGTTGTAAACTCTATATGCCTTACTGGTCAGAGAATAACCTAAGAATCAGGGTCACTGCGAGGAGTTGGCTTTGGCTAGGTTTTCTCTGAGGATATAGCCTTCGTGTGTTCAATGTGCCCGTAGGGAGTTGTTTTTGTTCCTGATCTAAGGTACACTCTATTAGCAGTATAACATGCAAATTGCCTCAGCCCAAAAGTGTTGCGCTATTTTTGCATTTACTAGCGGCTATTTCGAGAAATACCCCCTTTTTCCCCGTTTTGTTGAGCGGCAATAGAGAATTCATGCTTGATTCCTTTTTCATTACAGTACTCAGCAAAAGATGCATTCTCACTATGATCAGTTCTGAGTCGAATGATGCAAGCACCGGATGCATTCTTCTCAGTTTGTATTCTATTGCACATTTGCTTTTGAAAGCTTCTGACTTATCGTGCAAGAAGGATACCCACGGGAAATCATCTACCAAGTCCAATATAGACTTCTTGCCACCAATGCTTTCTGTTTGCATTGGACCTACCAGATCCATGTGCAACAGCTCCAAGGGATGACAGATGGTGGAAATGCACTTGATAGGTTTATGAGGACTTCTGGTCTGCTTTCCCGATTTACATCCTTCACATGCGCCTTCTTGCTTGCCCCCCAACTTAGGCAATCCTCTCATGGGGCTTAAGAAGATCACGAAAATTCATGTGACCTAAACGCTTGTGCCACAACTCCAAGACATCATTACTAGCTTTATGACAGACCTTGTCATCAGTGGCTTCTCTTGCATTTGCGCAATAGCAATTGTCCTTTGATCTTAAACCAGTCAGCACTTCCTTTTCATTAGAATCATTGACTCTACATCTTTCTTTGTTAAACCCCGACTTCATCACAAAGCTGACCGGAGATTTGTCTTCAGGTCTTCAACAAGCGGGACATTCTTTAAGCAAGGAATTCCGGGAGTTGAAACAGTGCCTCTCCCTACGGTCTCCCACTTCGCTATGCTCAAATTCAATTAATTTTAGCTTTCCTTCCATCACCAAACGTGACAGCTCCACTCACACATTCATTAGAAAATGTAGTGAACCTGCTTCTGTCGCCTGTCATGTGCCTCGAGCAACCACTATCAAAGTACCAAGTGTCCGACTTGCATGGAGAGAGCGCAGTAAGAGCAACCAAACACCGCCTCAGAAAGTTGTGTTGGAACAGTTGAGAAGGTAAACAAGCACATATGACTTACCCTCCAAACTTGTTTGACTTTAGGTGCGAGATGAGGCTTTCTTTCAGAGCCTTCGGTGCCCTTGATTTGCAGAACGCAGTTTCACGTTCTTCTTTCTAGACAAGATTTTTCTGTTCATCAAGTGATAAAATTCCAGTAAGGATGAACGAAGCTTCTCACTTGTCTCAAATTGAGTAGTCTTAATCTCCCGTCTTTGGCGCCTTTAAGAAAGGTTACTTGTTCTCTCAAGTCAGACTTTCTCATACAAATCATGCAACACTCACGCCTTCGGCCCCTCCAGATTATGTTCTTCACAGTCCGACTCATCTGAGTCTTGATCTTCAATCCTTTCCGAGAAGGCCTCCTCATCGCTTTCAGATGCAGAGTCATCTCCAGAGTTCTCACTCCAAGTGGCATTCATTGCCTCTTTCATTCTTCCGTTTCTTCTGCACATTCTGAAGCAATGTGACCGAACCCTTGACACTCATAGCACCTAGCTTGGGTTCCTCTTTTCATTCACTCTGGATAACCTAGAGGATTTGTCAGACGTAAATCGAGAGGCGCCAAAGGCGGCGGTAGCTCGACCATAGGGAGAGGAGGGAGGCTGACTTTTTTTTTTAACTTCTTAGAATTAAGAACCCTTCTAAACCGCTTGGTGAGAAGAGCAAGCTGCTCTTTAGTAGACAAGCTCTCAGACGTGTATTCATCCTCTTTACTTCGTAACCTTAAGTGCTACGCTCTTGCTGGATTTCCCCCCATCTCGTACGTCGTGATGGAACCAATCAACTCTGCAAGCTTGTACGTGTTCAAATTCTTGGATTCTTCAATAGCAATCTTCTTAGAGTAATACATCATGAGAAGAGACCTAAAAATCTTCTTGACAATTCTATCCTCGGGCATTGGATTGCCTAGGTTGCAACAACCATTTACAATGACACTCAACCTAGCATAGAAATCTGCGAATTTATCATCTTCAGACATCTTAATATTCTCAAACCGTGTCGAGAGCTGTTGAAGTTTAGAGGCTCTGCGAAGTTCGCTTGCTTGACCGTTAGGGAGTTTACTTAAAAGACCGTTAGGGAGAGGGAGGCTTTCTTCTTCGCTTGCATAGTTCTTCATCAAGAAACGGTGGATGAGAAATTGACCCCGAAGCACGATACGTCCTAGCACTACCCACGGATCTCACTAAGTATATCTAGTGACCCGCTCTGATGCCAAATTACTAGGACGGCCCTGACCCTGTCAACCAAGTAAAAAGAAAGAAGAGAACCAAAGGAGAAGAGAACTTCGTATTTTTATTTTGTTTGACTAATTATCCCGCGCAGCCTCAACCGACCATGGCATTGCATCCTTATGATCTATAAGAGTACAATGGTTCTCTGACTTAGGAACATGAAGTCGATCCGGACTTTCAAAAAAGTTCTGTTAGGTTCTTAGTAGCAGTCGGCGACCTTTTCTTCTTTTACTTCACATAGCTTTTCGTCTCCTTGATAGCAGGAAGTTCTCCAAAAGTATGAAAAGCTGGAGGACTTTGTACCATCCATTCCAGTGTGGTTGAATTCTGTTCAACAGCCCAAGGACTTGGAGCACATCTTTTGTTATTTCCACTGCTTGAAGTGATTGTTACGACCACGAAGAAACGACGAATCCCAACTACGGATATATAAGAGCCAAAACTGCTAAGGGCATTCCATCCAGCGTAAGCATCTGGATAATCTGGAATGCGACGTGGCATACCCGAAAGCCCTAAGAAATGCATGGGAAAGAAGGTCAGATTAACCCCGAAAAAAGTGATCCAAAAATGGATTTGACCTAAAGTTTCAGGGTATGTCCGACCAAAGATTTTTCCCACCCAATAGTGAAATCCTGCAAATAAAGCAAAAACGGCTCCCATAGAAAGTACATAATGGAAATGTGCAACCACATAATAAGTATCATGTAGAGCAATGTCTAGCCCAGAATTTGCCAGGACTATTCCAGTGAGTCCTCCTATGGTGAACAAAAAGATGAACCCTACAGCAAATAACATGGGTGTTTTGTATTGTATCGAACCCCCCCACATGGTAGCGATCCAACTAAAGATTTTGATTCCAGTGGGGACAGCTATGATCATGGTAGCTGCGGTAAAGTAGGCACGGGTATCAACGTCTAAGCCCACAGTAAACATATGATGAGCCCAAACAAGAAATCCAAGAACACCTATACTGATCATGGCATAAACCATGCCTAGATACCCGAAGACCGGTTTTCCCGAAAAAGTCGAAACGATATGACTTATGATACCGGATCCAGGCAGAATGGGAATATACACCTCTGGATGACCGAAAAACCGAAAGAGATGCTGGTATAATATGGGGTCTCCCCCCCCAGCGGGATCAGAAAAGGTTGTATTAAAGTTTCGATCGGTTAATAACATGGTAATTGCCCCTGCCAGTACCGGAAGTGATAATAAAAGTAGGAATGCTGTCACTGGAACGGACCACACAAATAGGGGTGATCTATGCATAGTCATTCCAGGTCCACGCATGTTGGAGATAGTTGTTATAAAATTGATAGAACCTAAAATGGATGAAATACCAGATAGATGAAGACTAGAAATTGCTAAATCAACAGCTCCTCCAGAATGGCTGGTAATACCACTTAAGGGCGGATAGACCGTCCACCCAGTCCCGCTACCCACTTCTACTAAGGCTGAGCTTAATAGGAGCAAGAGACTTGGTGGCAACAACCAGAATGAAATATTATTTAATCGTGGAAATGCCATGTCAGGTGCACCTATCAGAATCGGAACAGACCAATTACCAGATCCACCTATCATCGCCGGCATAACCATAAAAAAGATCATTAAAAAAGCGTGAGCCGTTATTAAAACATTATAAAGTTGATGATTCCCACCAAGAATTTGATCGCCGGGTCGTGCTAATTCCATACGAATCAGTACTGAGAAGCATGTACCCATCACTCCAGCAATAGCACCGAAGATGAAATATAGAGTCCCTATATCCTTGTGGTTAGTGGAGAACAGCCATCGTGTCGTAAAATTGAGATTATGTCGTTTCCTTCCTTATCAGAGAGGGGCCCTTAGGTTCTGAAATAACTTGCTTACTTGGGCTTTTTTATGACCATCGGGAGAGGTAGTTGGGAAGGTCCGGAAAGCCCTCACTAAAAAAAAGAAAGAAGAGAAGCGGGGGACTTTATACTAAACCATATAGTAACGGGATATATTCGAATGCGAGCTCCCAGTAGCAACTATGAAAGCCACATTCTAAGAGGTTCGAATATACATCCGATAGATAAGATGGGGTTAGCATTTGGTCGTCGCCTATCACCAGTCGGCAAAATTCTTCTGGAGACCAGTTTGACGGCAAGTCCGCCCCCACCTCGTTTAACATACGACAAAATACCTGAGAAATCGTTGCACTAAGATTTTGTGAAGCGCTTTGCGCGTCCGACATCGTCGAAGAGGTACTTGATAAAGACGAAAAAGAAAAAGTATTATCTATCATAAAATTCAACTCACTTGGAGTAGCATCTCCATAGAGTACAATGGCATTTGTCTGCATTGTATTTTTTTTTTTTTTATTTATTACTACATTTCTTTTGGTACGAAATCTCCGGCTAGTCCCCGAAAATGCTCGTTCCTTTGTCGTTTCGTAGATGCCACGGCAGAAACATTTACGATCGGGAGCGAAAGCAGCTCGGCACTTGATCAAATAGCTCCGTTCCGTAAGGTGTACTTTGTCAATCCTCCCTAAAGGAGAGAACTCCGAATTCCTCGGTCCCATCCGAATATTCCTATTGGTAAGTAGAGTGGATTCTAAGCCATGCTAATATAGTTAAAATAAATAATGGATAGAGTTTAATTCCTCAATTAAATTAGTAGTACTTCTAGAGTCCACTTCTTCCCGAGTGAAAGGGAAAATGTAAAGACTACCATTAAAGCAGCCCAAGCGAGATTTACTATATCCATGTGAATTATGTCCCCGAAGGAATTGTTGAATTATTGTTCACTAATAAATAATAGTGGAATCACTGGCGCAGAGTCAAAAAGTAATTCTGACCTGATGAAACAATTCAAGAAATCCAATTATAATTATAACTTATAAGAGGGTCTAATAAGATTTCTAGTATAATCAGAAAAGATTAAGCACAAGCAAAATATGTGAAGATCCTCTTGTTAAGTATCAAAGAAATGTTACTAATATGTAGAAAAAAAAATAATAAATTCTGGCTCTTCATTAACTTAAAGAATTTCATTAAGTTAAATAAAAGTATAAAAATATAGAAGAAAGGTAAATCACTACCTAGCCCCTATTTCTTTCCCATTCTGTTTTGATCTAATCCTTACCGTCTTCTTATTGTCTCTATGAAACAACCGGAGGACGTCCTACTATGTTCTGTTCTTGACTAGAGGTTAACGAAAAAAGAATTAAAGTATATGTATATTAAGTAAAAGGCAATTACGCATTCATAGGAAGGATTGGTCGACAAAATATGAACCGAAGACTGACTCTTGAGTGAGTGGCCATTCGGACTTCTTCATTTTCCATTAAATGTCAGGGTAGGTGAGTTTTCCATCTTATTTATTGCGTTAGATAACTTTTTGCTTGGGAGCTTTACTCTCATACCTATAGGTAAAGACTGACAGCGGTAGATGAGCGCGGTCGTGCAGATGGATCGGTTGCACGTGTATTTAACTAGCTTGTGGACGAAGGGATTCAAAGTCTTTCTCCAATTTTTGAAAAACTTAGAAAGAAAAGACCAGAGAATAGCCGTAGAAATGTCTCCAGGCAGTGGACCAGGTGCCCGCCCAGGGTCTGCTATCATCATGCTGGTGCTAATGTGATCTATCGACACTAGATAATCTTCCACAATTTCCTTCTAAAAGAGTACTTTACGTCGTGGTTTTTTCAACCTGCTAGACGACTTTTTCTTCTTGGAGAAGGCAAGGGTTGCTGAGTTATCACAGTAGATCTTCAGCGGTCTAGAGATAGTACCCATCACCTGAAGTCCTGTGATGAATTTCCTCAGCCTGGCCTGGCATGTGGCCTCGTAGCAATATACTCAGCGTGTGTAGAGGAAGAGGCTGTGACTCTTTCTCACTCTTCCACGAAATGGCGCTGCCGGCAAGCAGGAAGACGTATCCTGATGTCGATTTCCTGGTGTCTGGGTAACCAGCGTAATCGGAGTCCGAATATCTGACGATCCCCAGTATATCGGATCGCCTTTATGTGATCATTTAGTCTCTGACCCCTGAAGATACCTCATTACTTTGAAGGCAGCTTTCCAATGCTCCATGCCTGGGTGACTTTGGTATCTACCTAGTAAACCCACAGCATAGACAATGTCCGGCCGTGTACACGTCTGGGCGTACATCAAGCTTCCAACAGCAGAAGTATATGGAATACCCTTCCTCTTCTTTTTCCTCGGGCACTGCGAAAGACAGAGCCTGTCTCCCTTCTGTACAGGTGCGGGTTGCTGTATACCTCTCTAATACTTGACTTTTGGCCTGCCTTCTGAGAGAGTCTGAGGATACCTCTGGAAATGTCTTTGTGAATCTCAATGCCAATGACATATGAAGCTCACCCATCTCAAAGTTCCGGAATGTCTTCGTATCGCCCTGAAGCAGTATGTCGTCAACATATAGGACTAGAAAGAAAAACTTTCTCCGTATATATACTGATATATACAGTTTTCCTTAAACTCAAGAGTCATTCTCACCTCATAGAATTTGAGGGAAGCTTTTTAGAGTCTTCGACTTTCCACTAAATGCTCGCTGCTCTTCTGCGAGAAGCCGGTCCATGTACACTTCCTCCTCTAGATCCCCATTGCCGAAAGTAACCTAGTCAGAGGGGAGCTCGACTCTAAAAAGAGAGGTAGAGGGTAACCCTACTATAAAACAAGCGGGAGAGGATGTAGTCCAAAATCGAAAAGAAGATAAGTAAGCTGATAGAATATCCCGTCACAACTATCGACCCTGACGAAACCGAATGAAAGGCATTTAACCCGGGTAAGACCCATGGTGAAAAAGGCTGTGAAAGGACTTCTGACCTCATTCCAACAAAACTTATTGATTGACTCTCCGGAGCTCGCCCCAGGGTTGTCTATGCTTATACTCTTACTGTAAAGGTGGAATTGCCAGGAGATTCACCACAGTTACTGCTACCAAAACGAATCTTCTCCGGTCGAGCTCCCTTCCCTCTCCTGACAGGAACTCAGACGACTCAATTGACCGAGTTTCGAGCCCTCCCGGGACTTCTTTATTCGTCAATATCTATACCCCGTGACTTTCTTGCTCGACCTGTTACCCAGCAGTTCGCGTTAACTCTGCCTCCCAGAGATCCCGCCTGGTTAACAGAGCTTGGTATTCGCGGTATACCTCTGCGCTTCTCAGCCGCTGATGATAGAGACGCGCTTCCTTCTCCCTCCGCTCGCCCTCCCAGGACTTCCATTCTTCCTGGGCCCCCTTTAGCTCTCGTTGGGTTTCCTCTATCTCTATTATGAGAGCCTCGAGGGCGGGGACTCGCGTTGAAGTCAGGAATGAAATCCCTCGCGGGCGCAGGAGGGGAGTCTGTACCAAAACCTGGACCAACGGAAAGCATGGGACTTTTTGGGCGTCTTTCATACGCAATTTCTATTTCATTTTACGCAATTTCGTAGGTAATTGTATCTTTTACACCCCTATTAGCTCAGTTGGTTAGGATATTCTTAAGGGGGAAAAGGTCTAGTTGGGTTCGATTTCCAGCGCCCCGAAAAAGAAGAGTTGGTAAAGCGGCATGAGACCTACAGAGTTTTTTAGGTTTGAACTAGAAAGATTGTTTTCCGATCTAGAGGTCGCTATTTTGCGAAGGATGAATTAAAACTTTAAAATGAATGAAAGTCAAGAGAATGCGTCTAATCGTAGAAAAGAGAGGTGGTGCAGCACCATCATAAAAGATTCCTTCTCCAAGCTCAGGTTATGGAAGAAAAAAAAGGAGAAGCAGGTGTATCAGCAAGGGGCTAATCCGAAGGTGGTTTGTCTCCATTCAATTGAGAGGGAAGCCCCCGGCGGGGAAGCTGCAAGCGCCCCATTATAGACTTCAAGGAAAATGTCCTACGACGAACACACCTTTCGGACCTTTGGCTTTAGCAATTTTGTTCGTGTGTGAGGATGCGCAGGACGCTGTGGTTATTTGGCCAGTTGCCCGGTTTCGAGCCATTGCTTTGTTTGAGGGCTCGGTGTAAAGCGCACTAAGGTTCTGAAAGAAAGCTAGCTTGGTGTGAAGCGCTATGGAGAGCAGAAGCTATGAACAGGACAACGCCTAAATACCTCCCTAAAACGACAGGACGCCTAACGCTTTCTCGATCTGCTCCACCTCATCCACAGGGATTCAGACTCAATACTTTCGTATTAGGTTCCTGAAGAACCAACCAGAATTCCATACTTTTGATAAGTCATGACGGAGCAATCCAATTATGGAAGTAGGGCTCCGAAGGAGAAGAGGAGTAGCATCCGTTTACCAGGCTTTGCTCTCTCCTACGACTCCCTCAAGCCTGCTACCTACGACTTCCTTGGGCGAGAAATCGGACGAAAGAACTTTCTTTGCTCTCTTACTTAGCGCAAGCACTAAGAAAGTTGACTACCTTAGTTGCTGCTTGCTTTCCGCGAGTAAAAAGCTTGACCATCGATGAGGCAATTCACATTGTGTTCGTATAGTGACTAAAGTCAATCAAAATCATTCTCCCCATTGGCCCCGTATTTTTGATTAAACCTCTTCTTACCTTATTCTTGACCACTATTAGCACAGCTTCGAAAATCGTTATCTTTTATTCGCCTATACCTATATGTGACAAATGAATAAAAAAGAAAACGATCGAAGGGAGACGAAGATAAGGCTTGGTGGCTTGGAAGGAAAGACTAGCTAACAAGCGAAGGCACTGAAAGTGAGCCCCTACTCGTGTTCCTGCTCCAACTCCTATATCAGAAGCTACATATGCTCTGACAAGACGCTTTCTATTCTCTAGAGCTCTCCTTTTATTATTCCTACAGCTACTCTTAGTCCTCCCATTAACTACAGCCAAGACTCCGCCTCTATACCCTATGCCCCGTTCGTTTGTCATTTTTAATCGTTGATTGCTTGTGGTGATTGCCGTTCCTTTGTTTGTGTTATACAGGTTTCCTTTCCTTCAGGTGTGCTGTCAGGCAAGGGAGGACGAGGACAGGAGTCCAACCCGAAAGTACAACAAGGATCAAAGAACGTCTTAAAGCTCGCCTCTATGCTTTCTTAAAAAGTCAGTAAATCGGACTACGCGGGGGAAAACGATCTTATTGGAATTTTTTGAAGCGGCTTTCGAGTGAGGGCAATCGTCATAGTCAGCCAGCGAGCAATCCCAAGAAAGCGAGCTACCTAGTCTTTCTTATTCCCATCGCTAGCTTAACTTAAACTGAGGAATAATAATAGGAAAAACAAACCTCCAAGCCCCTATAAAGTAAGCTATTTCAATGTTATTATTCTGTCTCTTTCCTCTGTCCGGTACCAAAGCCACTCGAACTTCGAATGCCGCACCAACTCCCTCAAACACAAGGGAACGGACACTGCTCTCAGCCTGTTGTAACAACAAAAAAAAACTCCATACCAGAAGATCATTACCTTATTCCTAGAGCGGAATATAGACATTGGTACAACAGGAGGCTCGAGAGACCTCGAGCGACACATCGTAATTTACGCTAACCTCAGCGTACCATCGGAGATACTTTAGCCACATCTTAACCCATGGTTGAAGAATGAGGCGATCAAGAAAGCCCGCCCGCATAAAATGTCCGAAGACCTTCTCTTTCCTTTTCATTACAAACAAAGCGAAGGCGCTACTTAGCCCTAAAAAGAATGAGGGCCCGTGCGCGTTAACACTCCGAAATGCTAACCACAGTTTCAATGGTAACGGGAATACGCCTGCCGGCGAAAGCATACAAAGATAGTGACGCTCCAGATTTAGGGCGATAGGTCGCACCACGGATACGATAAGAAGCACCCCTCAATCGATAGGTCAAAGACAGAGACATAGTACCAGTTACATCTCAGAAAATCGGGGTCTTTTCCACATAATAGCGTCATCCAAAGACCGGAGCATCTTAGCAGACACTAGAGAGAAATCCCATTAAATTTTCGGAATCTTTTGGCAAACTCCAAAACATGACTTATAATAATAATATTTTATAAATTATAGACTTTTCTTTAGATATAGTTATAGTACACTGAAACTATTTATTATGGTAAGCGGCCGACACTTTCTCGTCGGCGATCACCGTCGCGCATAGTCGCAAAGCTTCGTCGTGCCATAGACCCTCTCAGCAGCTATCCACACAAGCGTATGATGTGTAAGTGTGAATAGAGGCCAAGAACTAAAAAATCCGAGGGGTCGACCCTCTCCTTTCAGTCGAGTAAGTGAAACTCCCTTACTCTAACAAGTAAGTAATTAAAATACCTTGCTTCGAGGAGCAGGTCGAATAGTCGAAGAAGGGTATGGTATATTCCCGGAATTAGTGATCCCCCCCTTGTCTTGATTCTCCTCTTGTCTCTTCTTTGACCAGTGGCAATTGACTTATTTTATTAAACCCGTCGAGAAATTCCTTGTGAATAACTTTCTAGTAATCCGGTAATAAAGGCAATCGACGGTACAGGGATATTCAAAGCATCTAGGAAGAAAGGACGAGCGCAGCGGATATGGCTAAAACAGCGGATACGCTCGAAACCTATTCTTTCACAACTTTTTATATCACCCCAAGGCGGATTAAGACTAAGGGGAGGCAAGGAAAGAGATATTCAATCAACCAAGCAAAGAACCGAGACCACCCTTGTTTAAAGGCTTCACCAAGACAGCAGGAAGGAAGAGAGTCGAGACAGAAAGCCAAGACAGTCATCCAGGCATTGGTTACAGACAGGCAGACCAAAGAGTCAAAGCCAAGGGGAAAAGCGATGAAGTAGCTCGAACAATAGAGAGGGGAGTGCTTTCGTCGAATCGATAACAGGATGGTCAGATCATACTATCATCCCTCGACGCAACGGAAAGAGTTACTAGTGGAAGCCGATCCATATACATCTTTATGAGTCAAAGTGGACTAGCCATATTCTACGAATTGGGCTATTTCTCCACCCGGATGGAGCTTATTTTCTGGCACGTCCTTATACTCGGAAAGCTTTCGCAATATTCGTTTTGGGAGGCAGAAGGCTTGCAATGTCATTCCATCAGAGCTCGGCGATCAAGAACAGTTACGTAATGAATTCAAATCCATCTCTTTCTCGGTGCAAAGGAAAGTCAATTTATAGTGCTCCAGATAGGAATGGTCTTTCCCAACTGTAGTAATGGTCGGCGACTCGAGAAGAGATTCTACCGTTCCGGCAGCTCGTTAGAATCCACGGATTTCAATCCATTCTATTAGATTTCCACACGGAAACTTTCTTTCAAAACTCTCTTTCTTTCACGTAGCAAAGCTATCAAGGAAGAATGCATTCGTTTCAAACGATTCTTTTACCCGGCGGTGCGTAACTTCTTCACTTCGTTTATTTCATAACCTAATGTCCTTATATTCAATCAATTGAGACTTTGTAGCCCCGCTTTGTGGTTTACTGCACCCCGCCTCCGCGCGGGCACCTCTTCTTCCGAGCGCCCTTACTTCGTCGCCTTTTGCGAGTCAAGCTACTTAATTTCAGAACTTGTTTTTGAATTCTGGGTCCCAGCATTTCAGCACTTTTTTGTGGCGGGCCCTGCGGCCGTAAAGAAAGGAGCCAAAAGCACTCGAGCTTTGCGAGAAGGATGTTTGGTCTTAGTAAGATTTTACCATTCTGGGGCCTTAAAAAGTGGATTATTCCACCCAGAAGAAAGAGATTTCACCGCGTAATGTCGAATTGATCCACTTTAGGAGAGTCATATTTTCTGGTACGTCCATCTACTTATAAGCGGCCGGCTATGTTCTCTAAACTCATCTATTTCCTCTCGGCTCTCAGCGCAACGAGAAAGGATTCCCCAATAGCTGAGATTGGTACTAGAATTCGCGAATCTAGAGAGCACCAACGATGTTGACCGGGAGGGAAAGGAGCAATTAAAGCCTTTCATCTCAATCAAATGACCGAAATGGAGACTCTATTCTTGTTGGCAAATGCAAATACGAATCCACTGATTTCCATCCCCATGTTCTCTGAGCAATGACCTTTGTTTCCAACAGTAATGGAGATTTGTTGCAAACTGTCTCCGAATCCCGTGCTTTTCAAGTAAGCACCAACTCCTGTGATGTGTATTCCCCTCCAGAGTCTGTCCTCAAACATGGCTTTCTTTGCCTTGACTTTATAAGTTTCATTCTCCACTAAGCTTCTGAACTCTATGAATTTTTGAAAGATTTCGGACCGTTGGAAAAAAAGTAAAACTCCCTCTCCCTAACAGTCGAGTAAGTGAAACTCCCTTACTCTAACAAGTAAGCAAGTAAACTCCCTTTGAATCTTATCCATTGAAGAAGACAGACTTCAAGACTGAAACCCGCCCTTTATTATTATATTATTAGTAAGATAGGTTTGGAACTCGGGCTATAGTTATACTATATGCCCGGGCTTTTCTCGCTTGTTGCTTTCTTTCTTCGCATGCTTTCGCGCATTTTTTAAAAATTTTTATTCTGGGGCGAACTCCCTATCTTGATCGAAGTCCTGAAAGGCTTGGTTATGGTAGTCCCTCGGTCTATAAGATGTAGGCTTATCAAGCTGAGGGAATTGCATAGTCAAGAGGAACTAAGTGCTGGTGATCGGAGCGTGGGGAACTCAGGCCGCTGGTAGTAGAGGCAATGCAATTGAACCAATTTCCTTACACTCTAGCTGAGGGAGAGACTTTACCTTTACTTAGAGAGGGGCAGCAATACTACTATGCTCTTCGGTGCTCGTAGGTTGACTTCCCTTATGCACCCAGCCGCTTCACTAATGTGAATAGGTTATACAGAAGGGTGAGTTGGTTATATACTCTTATGCGCGTTCCTTCTTCGAACCTTTTGGTATGTATTGCCCCCGATCAGATCCACCAGACAAGAAACTAAATTCCGCACTGCTGCTGAGTCGTCGGACTTATCCACCAAGGGATTCGTGGAATTTCTGTGGATTGCGTTGGAGGAAATCTACCTAAGCTAGGCAGATAGATAGACTCCTTTCCCTCTGCTAAGGGGGAGCAAGAAATTAAATAAAATGATTGTTTTTTAATCAGCGCCCCCTTTTGGGTATGCAGGTACTAAGAGTCTTCTCACTACCAACCAGCAGACATCATCTGGCTGGGTCTTGCCGGTATCAACAACAAGAAAAAAAACAACCAAATGGAAACAGCAACTAACTATGGCTCTTGGCCCAGACAACGTCCTAGGCGTAGGGGAGATCGGAGCAACAGGGAACGCCTAGACGACGTTTTTATTCCCGGGCTGCAGTAAGTAGATCGAGAGGTCGTTCCGCCCCTTGTCCCCGAATATGGGTAATATGTTCTCAAAAAAAAAGTCGCTCCAATCTGACCTAGCTGGCGAGCGATCCCAGTTCGCGGCAGAGAACAAGACAGCAAGCGAGCGTACCTTTGTTCGCTTCTTCTCCACCAAGCACGGAAGTTTAAGGATAACTGTAGGTCGGTGGCTACCTAAGGAAACTCCGATTCGATCCGCCCCCCCGGCTGGGAGGCATCTACCTCATCCCGATCACAAGGAGAGGTTCACCATGATGGGGGTACTTCTTTTTTTTTCCCTTCCGGAAAGAATGAAATACATAGGGGACCATCCTTTTGTTGCGGCATGCTCCTCAGATTTACGGATTCGCAGGGGGCCTCAGGCCCTACTTAGTTTCGCAAGCCTTTGTCATTGTCAGTCAACTAAGTATGGCGCCTTTTGAATTTAATCTTAAGTAGTCTATCAGTGGTGCGAAGCGGCTTTGCGCCGGGGAGCGAAAGGTTTAGACCTTAGAAAGTCAGCGAACAGCGGTTCTTCTATGTAGATATGGTGTTCCCCCCTTGACTCTCCTAACGTCGAGCTAAGTGACTTCGTAACCTTTTCGTAGCGTAGTAGAATGAAGGCTACGCGCCGACGCTCTCTTATCTATTAGCCTAAGCGTCTTCGCTAACTCGCTCGCCTACTATATATACCCTACTAATGTATTGTATAGTAGGCTAACTCAGCCGCTTACTTCTAAAAAAGTAGGGCTAAGTAGCGCCTTTTCCTTTGTGAATAACCCATTCTCATTATCTTTCATAAGTCAAGTAGGCGAACCTATAGGTCCTTAGTAGGCGTTGACAAAGAAGAACAGCCGGTTAAAAGACAGCGAATCTTTTTTTTTTTTTTAATATATATAGGCCAGCTTGACAAGCTACCCTTCCTCTTGATCTGAGGTGCGAAGAGAAACATCTCTTTTTTATGACTTCCACTTATCGATCCGAAAAGTGACCGACCAGGGCCCTATTGATGAATGAAAGAAAGGGTTTATGAGCCCTAGCCCTGTAAGCCCACACCTGTGTAGAGTAGATCGTTCAACACCTGCGGCACAAACCTATTTTTGACCTATTGGTCCTAGTATCATAGGCGACCGAACGGCCGCCCCCTAATTACTAGACCAACCTGCTATAATAATTCCATAAACACCTAGCGAAGATATGGCAAACAAATAAAGTAGCCCTATGTTCGAATCTGACAATACCATACCATAATCAAAAGGTACAACGGCCCGAGCAACCAGACTTAACATAAATGTAGTCACTGGAGCCATTCTAAAAAGGGAGAAATTAGCACTACTTGGTGAAATAGGTTCTTTTAGAATCAATTTCAAACCATCCGCTAGAGGTTGTAACAATCCGAACGCTCCCACTACATCAGGACCCTTTCGACGTTGCACAAAAGCCATTACTTTACGTTCAGCTAGCACTAAAAAGGCTACTCCTAGTAGAAGTGGTAGAATTATTCCAAGTATTTCGGCTGGAACAGCTATGTACGTTTTCGATTTTCTATTCACTCATGATCTGGCCTGGTCGACTCGATCATGATATTTCACTCATGATCTGGCCTGGTCGACCCAATCATGATATTGAAGGATGGGACCTTTTCTCGAAAAACTCCGGATCGAGTTGAAGGTGGTGCAACATCGAATCTTGTTACCTTACTTCGAATGGAATCTTAGCCCGCCTCACTTGCTTTCTGTACTGCATAAGGTTCTGAAAGAAAGTAAAGGGATTTCCTTCTAACTAGTGGCTGAGAGTAAGCAAGCTACCTTCATTCAACAGATTTGTGGTTGAGTCAATAAGGGTCGGGAATCTTTGCTCTTCTCTTTTGCATTTCCGCTGCCTGCGTTCTTCTTCGTGTCCGTACGTATCGCAAAGCTGGTCGACGCCAGCTGTAATGGTTCATTTCGGGAGTTTGAACACCATCCCAAAAATACAACCCTGTCAAAGGTATTTAACCTTCCTTCCTTCTGAGTGGAAATCCAATCCCGTTTTGTCTTTTTTGCATAAAAACCAAACTAATATAATATATATATATTTCTTTTAAACCCGTTCTTCCGACCCCTCCAAAAATGACCTTCTCCAGTGTTACCTAAACCAAGTAGGTCCCTGAGCGGATCCCACGTTAGCCCCAAAACGTTGGTCTCTAACTAGAAAAGTAAATGCTTTCTTTCCCCCGCGGGTATTTTGCCTGTATGGTGTTTGCCGGGTGGGACCCTCGATCCAGAAGGTATGCCACTATCTATACATGTCTGCCTCCCTTGAAAGCTCTTGGTGCTGCGACTATCACCGGTAAGTTGCGTCGGATCAACATCGGGATTAGAATCGACTGCAAAAGCAACTAAGTCAACGCCCATTTTCTCTGGCCCGGACGCTCGAATCTATTCCACCGCAAAGAACCGAATATACTACTGCAGGATCTTCCGCAGCTTCTGTTGTTATTGCTCCCACCTGTCACTACGCCACCTCAGCAGCTGGGACTGGAACTGCTTCCGCATTTGGTACTCCCCGGGCGAGTGTCTGGTTATCTCTCTGAATCAGGTTATTCACTGGGCTGTTAAGCCATCGGGGTTGATCGACCCAGGATTCATCCAAGACTCTAGATCTCGTTAATTCTAAGGGAGTTTACTTAAAAGACCGTTAGGGAGAGGGAGAGGGAGGGACTTGCTTACTTGTTAGAGTAAGGCTTTCCTCACGGAAAGGTAAAGTATCTTTAAGGCATATATAGTTGGCTGGTTATTTGTCTTTCCCATCCCTGCAGCTACTGCAGGTGCCCAGAATTCATGGATTCTCTGGTAGAGGGAAGTCGAGGTGGAATTATTCTTTTGTGGGCTGGCTTAAAAGAAGCTCACTATTGCAGTAGGAGTAGCTACTTCTTTCAAGGCTTTAATTTGAGCTCTTCAGATCCCGAATCTCCATAAATGGGTATGACTGGTTAAGGTGACCTGCTTTGTGCGGCAACCGCAAGTTAAGGTACTCTGGATTTGTTAGACTCTGGAACGTTATAGCTAAGGAGCGGATTTCAGGGTACCTTGACTTGCCAAACGGTTTCCAGTATGCCTATACAGTAAGTCTTTACACACATGATAGTGGCAGCCAGGTTATCGACGATTCTACAATAGGCGGCCGCTGGAAAACCCGACTTAGCGAATCACTTCCAGGCTGGTATTTAATCTTTCTCGTGCCGGTGGCTCTTGTGTGCCTCATTTATGCTGGTGGCATACCGTACCGTATTGTGCTGAACACTCACAAAAGCCGTGGCCTTAGGCTATGTCCCTAGAAGTACAATCGTTGGTCCCTCCGGAACTGGTAATCTCCGTTTGACTTGAAAGGCGCGCAGGTGCGCAGCAAGTATTCTTTCACAAGTTTGAAGGAAATCGTACCTCCTTAGCTACTTGTACAAAAAAACTAGGGCGCTATACGGAAGTTCGTGCCTGCTTATCCCGGCTACAATAACTATCGAACAGCGATCCATCTGAAGAATGGCGCTCGTATATCCGGTCTGTACTTTCCCCTATTAGAGAAGGGCGGGGTTTGGAACCCTCAAGCAAGACATGATCCACATAATAAGACATCATAGCGCCTAGAGATACAGGTACGGTTCATCGCGTTACTTATCCAAGCGTGTTGCCGGATAGTCGGATATGCCGTACTCTGATTTTTATGAGGTTAGGAACCATTTGCTGTTACCAGCATTGCTCATTATTAGGTAGCGCATTCCCGTTTATCGATTTTAAGGTTAGGGTGACACGTTGTCGCTTTCGCTTTAATCTTTAATAATGAATGATATGGGGAGCGCGCTTTACTAATATAATAGAATAGAAAGGGGCTTTCACCATCTATTTCTGCCCGAACTCTTTCTTTCAGAACCTCCTAGCGAACGGGGAAAGCTTATCCCTCACTCGCATTCGCCTAATCGAGCGGAACGGCGCTCGGCGCTCATCCTACAACAGATCCCGCCTATAGTTATAGTGTCGAACACACATAAGTATAGGTTTTGTTGTCCTTACGACGGTTGTCAAAGACCGGATCTTTGCACTTCGCGACCCTATCCGAGTATGTGCTTAGTGCAACGCCTCATAGAACAATGAAGTAATGTATCTATACGCCCAAAAAGAAACTTGTTCATTTATGTTACCTGTTGTGGACCTTCAATGTTTCACCTTTCATAGATCTGGGAAAGGCGGTTTTGGTTTGGGAAGTGACGTTGAGGCTGGGCACGTGCGATAAGTAATAAAGAAAGCAAAGGGAAATCAGAGGGCCTGGAAAACAAACAGTAGAGTGACGCGAAGGACCTCTAGCAACTCTACAACCGCCCTTCCTACCAAAAAGCTAACCGAAATCACATAAGGTCTGGAAAGGGCTGTAAAGAATATAATTCCTTCCTCCCTTTCTTCCCCTGTTCCGGAGATAGATATAGCCCTCTCGAAACCTAGCTGTTAGAGTTTCCTTTTTTTGGGGGGTAATAATAAACTGAATCCCCGAATGGGTACTTGAACCCTTCTCCTCCAAGGTATAGAACAACTAAGGGTACTGGTCCTGCTCGCTTTGGTTCCATCTGTCCACATTCTTCCCTTCGGCTTGATTACGAACGAAGAAAGAGACTTAAGGAGGGGCGCTAACCATGTGTTACAGGCCGCAGAAGTGAAATGCCATTATTATCAATGATTATTGAGTTGATCCCCCGTTCCCATCTTTCAAAGAATAAAAAGTGTGACCCCGGCAATCTCTCGCACTTGAAAAATAGATGCCGTATAGCCGATGGAGAAATTCACTATGAAATTGAATAGTTGATTCATTCAATCAGGACCGCGAAATAATATCATAGTAGATTTTTTCATGCCCTTCCTTTAATGAAAAGCAGCTGATTGGTAATTAATGTGCGCTCCTGTGGCCCAACACATAGGCTTTTTCCTTGTTCTACCGAGATGAACTAAAGAGCTCTAAAGCATTGGCTTACTTATTCGATTATTAACCGCAAAGCTTTCCACGAGGAGCCCAAAAAAGTCACACTAATTTCAGAATTAAGGGTATACGAAACCGTGTTTTACATGGCTGAGTGGAGGGTAACTCTGCTGACCCTACGGAGCCTCCAAAAAGGGACTGGAACCGCTCTACAGATATCTCTTTCGGAACGAGCCTTAACCGACGCTGCTGCGTCTTGACACCAAAAATGCTGTCGATAGAGTTAAGTTAAAGCAAGCATGCCGGCCGTAGAAAGAGCGTAAAAGCACACTCCCCTTGCCTTGATAACAAACCCAACGCTAAAAAAAGACCTCCTACACGCACGGGAACCAGAACAAAAGAAGGAAGGAGATAGGATCCGCCTGCACGTCCGAAAGGAAACAAGACCAGAAGATGCGGCATCGATCAGCTCCTTGAGTTGCTTCCTTAGCTCTGATAGTTCAGGGGGGCGGCGCAAAGCCTCCGGTTCCAGCTCTATCTTATGGTCCACCGGCCTTCTCGGCGTAAGGGTCTTCGACACTCAGGCATGACATCCTCAAAATCTCTTGTCGGGATCGTGGAACTATCGCTCGAAAAGTCAGTAAGCTGCTTCTTGTTTAGTCAATAGGATAATCGTTCTTATTAGGTCAGGGGCGGCCGGCCCGGGGGTTACCCGCGATTGGTAATGGCATAACCAGAAGAGGGGTAGGGGTGACAAGGTTACGTGCTGGGTAGCGCAGCGCATCTGTTTTGGGTACAGAGGCGACGAGGGGTGCTAACCCGGCCATAGGTTCGAATCCTGTCACCTTTCTTGTGGATCATCTTATGGTTACCGGATGATGGGAATAACAAAGCAGCAATTATGAAATGAGCACGAAATGTCAATATATGAATTGTTTCATTATTCGTTATTTCCGGGTCTTTTCATTGCATTCACTTACAACAAGAAACAACCGCCTGCGTTTGGTGCAGCACCTGCATTTTGGTGCATTCTTCTTTCTTTCCTTGGTCTTTCGTTCCGTCATATTCCTAATAACTTATCCAATTACAACGTATTAACCGCTAATGCACCTTTCTTTTATCAAATCTCAGGGACATGGTCTAATCATGAGGGTAGTATTTTATCATGGTGTCGGATCCCAAGTTTTTATGGATTCCTTCTTTGTTACC